TACTAAAAAACAAGTAAGCGTAATTCCTCCTAGACAATAAAATATGTTGACATGAGGAGGAACGTATTTACTAGTTATATCATCTGCAATCGCCTGAATCTCGAGACGCTCTTCGAACCAATCGTAGACTTTATTGAGATAGGTAAACCAAGGGGACTCCCCCTCTGAGAACCGTATATGAGAATTTCATCTCGTACAGCTCAAACAAAAAAACCAAAAAACAGGTTAAAAGAGGTATGGAATAGAAAATTGGAAACTTCTTAATCTTTTGATTCAATTTTCGCTAAAAATACGAAAGAGTAAAAGTAAGAAAGCTCTTTTTTTTGTTATAATTAGAATGTCAAAAAATCAAGTAGGCTCACTTGTCTTTCTGTTGATCGTTCCAGGCCTCTTGAATCTTCTATTTCCCTATTTTTTTCTTTCATCTGTTATTTTAATTTGTATGTAATGTAGCTTTACTTTTGTTTTCTTTATTATTGATAGGAATTTTCTTGTTAAGACCCTAGGAATCAATTGAAACCTTAAATTAATACTAGAACCACGATGATTCAATAAAACCTTCAAGCTAAGTCAAGGATTCCCTGAGTAAGAACCATTGGATCATCATTTATTCAACGAGTGGAATCGATATAATGACTAAAACTAGAAAGAAAAGTTTGTTCTTTGAGCAAAATCAAAGCAGAAACGGGAATTTGAAAGAAGAAAACTCTTTCAATTGAAAACTTTTTTCTTTGGAAAAATTTGAGGAATCCGGCCACGAGGTCTGAATATTAAGTATGAATCATAGTTCAAATACTTCGTGATATATTTCATATATTCCGTGCTCCAGATACTAGAATGAATATCCGACGGGGTAAAACCATCTCTATCAAGACGACAGACCCACTTTCTGTACTCTCAATAGGATCAATTATAACAAGTCACACACTCATATTCCGGAAATACAGAAACACAAAAATTTCGCGGTCGAACTACCAAAAAAGAATAAGCTAAAATAAAAAGCCGAGGCCTAAATGCATCGTTTTTTGTATTTTTATTTAAAAGCTAGGGTTCTTATAAATCTAATTCAGTGAAATTCCGTCCAGTAAAACGGAAGAATTATAAATCTCCAAAATAATAGATAGGAATACCGCAAATAGAGCCATTGCGACACCCATCAAAGGAGTAGTTCCCCATCCAGGAGCTACTTTACCATATTCCGAATTCAATGGTTTCAATAAAGCCCCTACAGACGTCCGTCTTGGACCAGATCTAGAACTACCCTCAACAGTTTGTGCAGCCATAAATCCTATTTTGTATTCATTGAGATCTGTTGACTTTGTATACCATTCCGTTGTAAATAAACAATCTTATCATAGATCCATTGTGGTCTTGAAATTATATAATAATGGAAACAGCAACCCTAGTCGCCATCTCTATATCTGGATTACTTGTAAGTTTTACTGGGTACGCCTTATATACTGCTTTTGGGCAACCCTCTCAACAACTAAGAGACCCGTTCGAAGAGCACGGGGACTAGTTGAAGTAATGAGCCTCCAAATGTTGGGAGGCTCATTACTTCAATTCAGATAATGAAAAATCATTTCATTTTTTAGTTGGAACTTTAGGCGGTTCGCGAAAAAAGATAGCGAAAAAAATGATCCCTAGAGTCGAGACTAAGAGGAATGTATAAACCAATGCTTCCATAAATGTGATCGCGGTTTACAATTATAGCTTCCATACCTGTTTATTGGGGATCATCTCCCCGATTAACGAAAAAAAAAATCAAAGAAAAGGAGAAAGGGCGGAGATTTAAATCCAGACTTTTTCAGTATCCTATGTAAAATCACAAAGAGAAAATAGAAGTGAGAAGCGAAAAATAACAGAGCAATGCTGCATCAGACTACTTGTCTTCTTGTAGTTGGATCTCCAAGTTTTTGGAATGCTCCAAATTCCACTTGAGCATCCAAATCTGGGTCAATACCAGCAAAAACATCTCTGAATAAGGTTCTAGCACCATGCCAAATGTGCCCGAAGAAGAAGAGCAGAGCAAAGGAAGCATGTCCAAAAGTAAACCAACCTCTTGGACTGCTACGAAAAACACCATCGGATTTCAAAGTAGCACGATCTAATTCAAAAATTTCACCCAATTGGGCACGTCTAGCATATTTTTTCACAGTCGCAGGATCACTATAACTCACTCCGTTCAGTTCGCCACCATAGAACTCAACGGTTACGCCTACTTGTTCGACACTATACTTTGATTCTGCCCTTCTAAAGGGAACATCGGCTCTAACAATTCCATCTCCGTCTACCAAAACAACTGGAAATGTTTCAAAAAAAGTAGGCATGCGACGTACAAAAAGTTCACGCCCTTCTTTATCTCTAAAGACAGGATGTCCTAACCACCCGACAGCTATTCCATCTCCGTTATCCATTGAACCCGCTCTGAATAATCCCCCTTTCGCTGGATTATTTCCGATGTAATCATAAAAAGTCAATTTTTCAGGAATTTTAGACCAAGCCTCTGATAAACTTTGATTTTCGGCTAGTCCAGCGCTAACTCTTCGATATATTTCTTGCTGAAAGTATCCCTGATCCCATTGATAACGGGTGGGACCAAATAATTCGATAGGAGTAGTTGCTGAACCATACCACATAGTTCCAGCAACAACAAAAGCTGCAAAAAAGACAGCAGCGATACTGCTGGAAAGAACGGTTTCAATATTGCCCATACGTAATCCTTTATATAGACGTTGGGGCGGGCGGACACTAAGATGGAATAAGCCTGCTAATATGCCCAATGTCCCTGCTGCAATATGATGAGAGGCTATTCCTCCTGGAACAAAGGGATCAAAACCTTCCACACCCCACGCGGGATTTACAGATTGTACCTTTCCAGTTAGTCCATATGGGTCGGACACCCATATTCCAGGACCATACAATCCTGTTACATGAAATGCGCCAAAGCCAAAGCAAGCCACTCCTGAGAGAAATAAATGAATTCCAAAGATCTTAGGCAAATCCAAAGAAGGTTTTCCTGTGCGTTCATCACCAAATATTTCTAGATCCCAATACACCCAATGCCAGATAGCTGCCAAGAAGCACAAGCCGGAGAACACAATATGCGCCCCGGCTACACCTTCGTAACTCCAAACCCCCGGATTCGTTATCGTCCCTCCTGTAATACTCCAACCGCCCCATGAATTGGTTATTCCTAAACGAGTCATGAAGGGTATAACGAACATACCTTGTCTCCACATTGGATCGAGAACAGGGTCGGAGGGATCAAAAACTGCTAATTCATATAGAGCCATTGAACCGGCCCAACCAGCAACCAGAGCTGTATGCATTATATGAACAGAAAGCAAACGACCGGGATCATTCAATACGACAGTATGAACACGATACCAAGGCAAACCCATGGTAATACCCCTTTATCAACAAAAAATAGACACTATGTAACTTTATTGCATTGAAAAAACTATGCTATGGACCCCCCTTTTTTTTTCAGTGGATTATCTCGGAAAAAGGGTTACTATTTGTTCTATTCTTTTAGTAAAAATGGAACAATTTGGTTCATAGGAAAAAAGAGAAGCAGATCTATTCTATACTCGATAAGTACCAATACGCAATGGGGGTTTATTCCCTTTTCGAAGAGCGCATGCATCCATATTTAGTCATCATTCAAAGTACCTATTCGTAAAAATTTTCTTTGTTTTCCTTTATTTTATGAACTTATTCTATCTATGTAGAAAATATGACGATAAAGCTAATATTATTAAAATAATAAAACCATTATTACGTTTCCACATCAAAGTGAAATAGAGTACTTAATTCTTTTTTCTTTCAGTTTATGCCTATTGGTGTTCCAAAAGTGCCTTTTCGAACTCCCGGAGAGCGAAATCCAACTTGGATTGACATATAGTGCGCCCTGTCAGATATATTGGGTCATATGGGATTTCCCCATTCTCTCCCCCGATCGAGATATCCTCTCTTTCGCCCCCAAAAAAGCGATTGAATCATCAAAAATTTGTAACGTGAAGTGCAATGAAATGCAATTAGATCCGTTTTGTGAAGAGGTATCCAGATTAATATTAGCAATTCAAATAATTTATGGTCGACTTGGCTGGACCAATAAAATTAAGTATCCAGGCTCCGTTTAGAAAAACCCAATTGGTAATATATCTATTATTAGGACTTATAGATATCATAAACAATCCTATTTAGAAAGAAATTATTAAATAGCACTGATCCCAAACAGTTAATCAATCGAATAATAAATATAATGGATACGTCGAATCTTTGGCGGAAGACATAAAAGAAATGAATTGCAAAATTGAGAAAAAATGAAAAAAAAAACAAAGACGTGGTATTGGGGTCATTTGTCCTATATGTGCAAATCAAAATCGGGCAGATCCTTACTCGGAGTAGAGCAGAAACCTAAAAAAATGGAAGAAGCCCATTCAGGAACAAGAAAATGGCATCGTGATTTTTGGATTGGATCTCGATGAAAAAATACATCAATGAAAAGTTAGTGCGATAAAACTGTTTTTTATATTCTAATATTATAGGAAAACCGGCCAAACGCATCGTTCTTCAAAAATGAAAGAGAAGCCCCTTCCTTCATTAGAAGGAGTCCGCTATAAAAAAAGAAAGAGGGCTGGAAGCTACACATTGATTTTTTTTTCGCAAGTTTTAGTTTTGTTGAACCGTATGCATCAAAAGGTGCCCGTACGGCTCCTAAGGGATACAATTTTATCCGAATCAACCGACTTTATCGAGAAAGATTAATTTTTTTAGGCCAAGCGATTGATAGCAATGTTTCGAATCAACTTATTGGTCTTTTTGTATATCTCAGTTCGGAGAGTGATACCAAGGATCTGTATTTGCTTATAAACTCTCCCGGCGGATGGGTAATACCTGGAATAGCCATTTATGATACTATGCAATTTGTGCGACCAGATATACAGACAATATGCATGGGATTGGCCGCCTCAATGGGGTCTTTTATCCTGGTCGGAGGAGCAATTACCAAACGTCTAGCATTCCCTCACGCTTGGCGCCAATGGGTTTTTTATTTAAGAGAAAAAAGAAGACTATGCCTTCGCCATATGAATTATTAATATTAAGTAATATTAGCATGGCACTTCGAATTTGATATGCAAATTTTTTATTGTTTTTCAAAATATTAGATTATGTATCGAAAGAGTAGTATGAGATAAAGGAAGGGTATTTCCGATTTTATCTTACCTATCGTAGGTCGATTTCAGCGTCACAAACTTTTTTCACACCGGCAGGTTATTAACAACATTTATGTTATGAAAGAGTACGAAAATAAAAAAAAAAGAAACTTTGGGATTGCTGAATCACAGACAAAATAAATATATTAAAGCAACGGGGCCATCATAGTATTTTTGAACTCCTCCGAAAAAAAAAGAAGGGTGGTAATTGGATCATTTACCGATCTGGGTATAATGGATCCCACATTTTCTCTTTCTTCGATGAAAGGTAAAAAAATTCCATTGTGGAGCCGTATGCAATGTGAAAAAAATGCCCGTACGGTTTTCTATCTTTTTCTTATTTTATTCTTTATCTCTTCGCCTTGCCTCCTCGTGCGAGATACAGGAACCTTTGATTGTGTTATATTATATGATCAGGGTAATGATCCATCAACCTGCTGCCGGTTTTTATGAGGCACAAACGTCCGAACTTATCCTGGAAGCGGAAGAACTACTGAAACTGCGCGAAATCCTTACAAGGGTTTATGTACAAAGAACAGGCAAGCCCTTATGGGCTGTATCCGAAGACATGGAAAGGGATACTTTTATGTCAGCAACAGAAGCCCAAGCTCATGGAATTGTTGATTTTGTAGCGGTTGGATAAAAAATAGCAGTGATTTCGTGCAAATATATGATTTAAGATTTTATCTTCTTACTTCTTAATTACTTAATTAAGGGTTTAATATTCTATTAATATATTGAAATCGAATAAATTCATAATCATCCGGTTAGGATCAATCTAAACCAGCCCATAATGTATAATTCAGCATGCCAACTATTAAACAACTTATTAGAAACCCAAGACAGCCAATCAGAAACGTCACGAAATCCCCCGCTCTTGGGGGATGCCCTCAGCGTCGAGGAACATGTACGAGGGTGTATGTGCGACTCGTTTAAATCATGGGCTGAGACAAAACAAAAGAAAAAACAATTTTTCCAGTATCAATGATCAGTACCGGTGAATCGGATAGAATGGAAGAACTCCATTCACTATCTAAAAAAGATGGATCTATCATATCTTTCTATTGTGTATGAAATTTATGGTTTCAATTGGTGCAAATTAAATCACCTGAATTTTCAATTTAAGATGAGAAAGAATTCCCCATTGGTAACAAATAGTTACCCATTAAGCGGGGGAAATCCTATTTAAAAAAGTAGAAATATTATGTTTAGAAGAACGGACTCACAAGGTCAGCTACCCACCCAATCTTCATAATTAAATACCGTTACTGTATAAGGTATATCTCATTATGAAAGACAAATTACTGGAAAATTCATGGGTAGAGCCAAAGAGTGGTAACTGTACAAGTTACCAATAAAATGAAGGAAAGGGCTCCGGTGTATAGAGAAGACCTCACCGTTTAAGAAGTAACCATAGAGACGATGGAACCCACAATTTCTTTAGCTATTTCTATTTTTATTTTTCCAATGCCTAGAAAAAAGGAAAAAAGCGTGGTAGGGAAGGTTATAGTAGCAAAAGCCATTGGAATTTTTATTTTATAAATTGGAAGAATCCGTTTTGTTATTAATAGACTAGGAAGGGGGAAAAGAATAACTGAAAGAAAGGAAATCAATTAGTTATTCATTAAAGTTTCATTTACTCAATGACCAGAATTAGACGAGGATATATAGCTCGGAGACGTAGAACAAAAATGCGTTTATTTGCATCAAGTTTTCGCGGAGCTCATTCAAGACTTACTCGAACAATTATTCAACAGAAAATAAGAGCTTTGGTTTCGGCGCATCGTGATAGAGATAGGAAAAAAAGGGATTTTCGTTGTTTGTGGATCACTCGAATAAATGCAGTAATTCGCGGGGCGGGGGCATCCTATATTTATAGTAGATTAATACACAATCTGTATAAGGGGCAGTTGCTTCTTAATCGTAAAATCCTTGCACAAATAGCTATATCAAATAGGAATTGTCTTTATATGATTTCCAACGAGATCATAAAATAAGGGGATTGGAAGGAATCCGCCAAACTCTTTGAAATGGAATTCTCTGGAGAATGAACTCCGGGAAGGTAGAGTAGAAATTAGTATGATAAAATCTGATAATATGATAAAGTCGTCAAAATGAGCGAACACGCCCGATAAAAAAAAATTATTCCTCTTAACCGATTCTTTTTTTTCTTACGACACGAATGATTCTCGGATTTTTTGAACAAAACGTCCATCTGTTTTTGAGTTCGGATTAGAATTTTGATTCAATTGAAAAGTAAGCCTATTTTTTTCTGTTCCTAAAACCAGGAGTTCTGGTGGTTGACTCCCTTCTTTCAAATTGTTTCTCATTATTAAGAAAAGGTAACGAAGATAAAATACGAGCTTGTTTTATAGCAATAGTAATTAATCGTTGTTCTTTTAAGGTTAATCTATTCACCCGTCTAGATAATATTTTTCCTTGTTCACTAATAAATCGACTAATTAAACTCATGTTTCTATAATCAATTCGATCCCCCGATTGGATCGGGGGCAAACGCCTACGAAAAGATCGCTTGGATTTAAGAAAGAGTCGCTTGGATTTATCCATAATTTGTTTATTCCTTATCCCTAAAATACTATTTCGATCAAATCAAAAAAAATTATAGAAGAAATTCATAGGATTGGGTTTGTCTATATTTATTTAGTTGTTTTTATTTCAATATATGAAATAATAGAAATATATATCTAAATTTTTTTCATGTTCCTTGAAAGGGTGACACCCAAGCACTCGGTTCGATCTATATCTATTTCTTTATCTCCCCATGAATTGTATGTTTGAAACAATACGGACAGAATTTTCTCAATTCCAATCGACTAGGTGTATTGTGTCGATTCTTTTGAGTAATATATCTGGAAATACCCGTTGATTCCTTATTAAGACCGTTTCGAACACAACCGGTACATTCCAAAATAACCCTTACTCGAACGTCTTTACCCTTGGCCATGAACCTCCTTTGGGTTTTTGATTCACCCAACGTTTCTATTTCCCGATCCGACGCAAATAAGAAGAAAGGAAAGGGGACGAAAAAATAGAAGTGGCTAACAACTCAAAATCCAATTATGAAATAAAGATTTTGTTGCAATTAATATAGTAAATAATAAGTAATACAACAATTTCGAAAGCTATTTCTAATCGCAGTACAGTATTTCATTTAAGTATCTTGTATTGCATGATACTCTTATTCTAGTCACATTTCCCTTTTGTTTTCTTTTAACTCTATTATTAATTTGATTCTTAATTTAATTGGAGCCTTAACCCGAATTTAACTGAGGTTGAATCCACTTTTTTCTTTCTCTTTACCCCCGTATTCAATCTATCTAATTCAAAAAAAAAAAAAGACGGGAAAGAGAGATTAGTCACAAATATTTGACTCTATCTCTAATCTTCTTCACCCCTTTCCATATCAATAACTAGAATGAAAAAAAAGGAAATGTCAACGCATCTGGGAAGAAACGATTGATTTCTATCAATAAACCTGCTAAAGACCCGAACCAGAGAGTACTTAGTACCGGTGCCACGGAAAGATATGTTTTAAAATCTCGCATTGAGAATCCTCCTTCTTTTTTTTATATTCCATATTGTAATACATTATGGTAAGAGATGTATATATATTTAAAGACCACTTGTATTTGTGTGTGGAATCCCCAATTCAACTTGACATGCGCAATGATTCGGTAGAGAATATTTTCTTTTTCTTAAAGCAAAAAAACAGGTCCCTTTGCGCCTGAGAATTCCCGAGAAAAATATTAATTTATTATTATATGTTATACGATATGAGACCAAGAGGAAGAAATAGCAAGATCCATTTTGCATAGAAAGGAAAGAAATGGAAATAAAATAAGGATGTGGAAAACAAGACCGGGATTTTCTACAATGATACTGTAGACCAGTTGAAAGGGATGTAGCGCAGCTTGGTAGCGCGTTTGTTTTGGGTACAAAATGTCACGGGTTCAAATCCTGTCATCCCTACCTATTATTGCTCCTCGAAGCAGTAACCTGAGATACATTTTAGAGCGATTCAATTTCGACATACATAATACATAATTTTCAATTTTATGATAGTATACATATGCAAGAAGTATTTATTGGGGTTGAAATTTTTTGGGGGGTTCTATACTATATAAAAAAAAGAATCCCCTTCTTTACAGTCTTTTCCGTTGTGGTAAGAAAGCGCTCTTAGTTCAGTTCGGTAGAACGTGGGTCTCCAAAACCCAATGTCGTAGGTTCAAATCCTACAGAGCGTGATTCTGCTCTTGTCTTGTTAGATCGAAAATTCCACTGAACTGAAATACAGCAATCTGAATTTGACCTTTGACCCCCCCAAAAAAATGAAATTAAAGAAAGGAGGAGGTCGGTTAAAAAAAGAGATGTGAATTAATATTAATCAAAGGTCCAACTGATCACCACGCCTGTATTGTAAATATGCGGTTACGAATAATCCAGCCAAAGTAATAGGAATTAGACCTAAGACAATTCCAAATAGAAAAACTTCAATCATTTCAATTTAATTTATTTGAAAAGGGAAAAGGGGAGGTAATATCTATCCCGAAATATTACTATTAATTCGTATTGCTTAGGAATCTCAATTCCCAATAATTGGTAATTAACACGGTAAGGAACTACCAAATATATGGAATACCACAGAAGGATTTCTTTTTATGAATTATTCAATTATTCATTCAATTAATTTCAAATAAGTCCTATCTTACTCAGACCAATAAATAGAGCCGAGGTTAGAGTTAAAGCCGCTAGTAAAA